GCTAACGTAGCTTAATTAAAGCATAACACTGAAGATGTTAAGATGGGCCCTAGAAAGCCCCGGGGGCACAAAGGCTTGGTCCTGACTTTACTGTCGACTTTAACTAAACTTACACATGCAAGTATCCGCCCCCCTGTGAGAATGCCCACAACTCCCTGCTTGGGAACTAGGAGCCGGTATCAGGCACAAGCCCAGCTAGCCCACGACGCCTTGCTTAGCCACACCCTCAAGGGACCTCAGCAGTGATAAATATTAAGCCATAAGTGAAAACTTGACTTAGTTAAGGTTAAGAGGGCCGGTAAAACTCGTGCCAGCCACCGCGGTTATACGAGAGGCCCAAGTTGACAAACAACGGCGTAAAGAGTGGTTAGGGGATTTACTAAACTAGAGCCGAACGCTTTCAAAGCTGTTATACGCACCCGAAAGTATGAAACCCAATTACGAAAGTAGCTCTACCTGTCCTGAACCCACGAAAGCTAAGGAACAAACTGGGATTAGATACCCCACTATGCTTAGCCCTAAACATCGATTGCACCATACACTCCATATCCGCCCGGGAATTATGAACGTCAGTTTAAAACCCAAAGGACTTGGCGGTGCTTAACATCCACCTAGAGGAGCCTGTTCTAGAACCGATAACCCCCGTTAAACCTCACCCTCTCTTGTTTTATCCGCCTATATACCACCGTCGTCAGCTTACCCTGTGAAGGATTTACAGTAAGCAAAATTGGCACAGCCCAAAACGTCAGGTCGAGGTGTAGTGAATGAGGGGGGAAGAAATGGGCTACATTTGCTAAACATAGCAAACACGAATGTTGCATTGAAACATGCAGCTGAAGGAGGATTTAGCAGTAAGCAGGAAGTAGAGCGTCCCGCTGAAACTGGCCCTAAAGCGCGCACACACCGCCCGTCACCCTCCCCAAGCCCCCTGAACTAATCTAATTAAAAGCCAACAACCCGCGAAGGGGAGGAAAGTCGTAACATGGTAAGTGTACCGGAAGGTGTACTTGGAAAAATCAGAGCGTAGCTAAGATAGATACAGCATCTCACTTACACCGAGAAGACGTCCGTGCAAGTCGGATCGCCCTGACGCCTATTAGCTAGCCCCACCCCTTAACACAACAAACCCCCATTCATAACCCCTAAAGCACGAAACACCCACGTAGCTAAACCATTCTCCCCCCTAAGTCCAGGCGATAAAAAAGGAAATTTTGGAGCAATAGAAAAAGTACCGCAAGGGAAAGCTGAAAGAGAGATGAAAAAGCCCAGTAAAGCCTAAAGAAGCAGAGCTTAAAGCTCGTACCTTTTGCATCATGATTTAGCTAGCACTTTCAAGCAAAGAGAACCTAAAGTTTGTAACCCCGAAACTGAGTGAGCTACTCCAAGACAGCCTATTTATAGGGCGAACCCGTCTCTGTGGCAAAAGAGTGGGAAGAGCTTTGAGTAGAGGTGACAAACCTACCGAACTCAGTTATAGCTGGTTGCCTGTGAATTGAATAGAAGTTCAGCCCCCTGGATTCTCCACTCATGCACTTTATTTAACCCTTCAGACGCAATGAGAAACCAGGGGTGTTAGTCAAAGGGGGTACAGCCCCTTTGAAACAAGACACAACTTTCCCAGCAGGATAAAGATCATATTCAAATAAGGACAGATGTTTTAGTGGGCCTAAAAGCAGCCACCTTAACAGAAAGCGTTAAAGCTCAAACATGAAGCCCTCCCGTTATACCGATAACCTTATCTTAATCCCCCACATTTAACAGGCCCTCCTATGCATCACATAGGAACGACTATGCTAATATGAGTAATAAGAAAGTATAACCACTTTCTCCTTGCACATGTGTAAATCGGAACGGACCCCCCACCGAATCTTAACGGCCCCAATCAAAGAGGGTATTGGAAACCACCACAAATTTAGGCCAGAAAAACATCCAATGAAAACCCGTTAACCCCACACTGGTGTGCCCAAAAGGAAAGACCAAAAGGGGGAGAAGGAACTCGGCAAACATACCCCAAGCCTCGCCTGTTTACCAAAAACATCGCCTCTTGCATAACCACAGTATAAGAGGTCCCGCCTGCCCAGTGACAACTTAGTTCAACGGCCGCGGTATTTTGACCGTGCAAAGGTAGCGTAATCACTTGTCTTTTAAATGAAGACCTGTATGAATGGCATAACGAGGGCTTAACTGTCTCCTTCCCCTGGTCAATGAAATTGATCTCCCCGTGCAGAAGCGGGGATAAAACCATAAGACGAGAAGACCCTATGGAGCTTTAGACACACAGGTGGACCATGTCAAATACCCCCAGCTAAGGGCCTGAACTAAATGGGGCCTGCCTTGATGTCTTCGGTTGGGGCGACCATGGGGAATACAAAACCCCCACGTGGAAAGGGAGCACACCCCTAAGTTACTTCTTCTCCCGCAAGCCAGAGCAACAGCTCTAACAAGCAGAAATTCTGACCAAACTGATCCGGTAAAACCGATCAACGAACCAAGTTACCCTAGGGATAACAGCGCAATCCCCTTTTAGAGCCCATATCGACAAGGGGGTTTACGACCTCGATGTTGGATCAGGACATCCTAATGGTGCAGCCGCTATTAAGGGTTCGTTTGTTCAACGATTAAAGTCCTACGTGATCTGAGTTCAGACCGGAGTAATCCAGGTCAGTTTCTATCTATGACATGATCTTTTCTAGTACGAAAGGACCGAAAAGAAGGGGCCCATGCTAAAAGTACGCCTCACCCCCACCTAATGAAAAAATCTAAACTAGGCAAAAGGGCATAACCATTTTGCTGGAGATAACAGCAAGTTGGGGTGGCAGAGCCCGGCTAATGCAAAAGACCTAAGCCCTTTCCACAGAGGTTCAAGTCCTCTCCTTAACTATGATTTCAACCCTCATTACGCATATTATTAACCCACTAGCCTTTATTGTCCCGGTTTTGCTAGCCGTAGCATTCCTAACCCTCCTTGAACGAAAAGTGCTAGGCTACATGCAACTCCGAAAAGGTCCTAACATCGTTGGGCCCTACGGCCTCCTTCAACCTATTGCTGACGGGGTAAAGCTATTCATTAAAGAGCCCGTTCGCCCTTCAACTGCCTCGCCCGTCCTTTTCCTCGTAGCCCCCATGCTCGCACTTACATTAGCACTTACGCTTTGGGCCCCTATACCTTTCCCCTACCCTGTTATTGACCTTAACCTGGGCATTTTATTTATTCTGGCTCTGTCTAGCCTTGCAGTTTATTCCATTCTTGGGTCAGGGTGAGCATCTAATTCAAAATACGCCCTGGTAGGCGCACTACGAGCTGTTGCCCAGACAATTTCCTACGAAGTAAGCCTGGGACTTATCTTACTTAACATCATTATCTTTACAGGGGGTTTCACACTCCAAACCTTTAACACGGCCCAAGAGGCTATTTGACTAGTGGTTCCCGCTTGACCACTGGCTGCCATGTGATACATCTCCACGCTTGCCGAAACAAACCGTGCACCCTTTGACCTGACAGAAGGGGAGTCTGAACTTGTTTCAGGCTTCAACGTAGAATACGCTGGGGGGCCATTCGCCTTATTCTTTTTAGCCGAATACTCAAACATCCTCCTGATAAATGCTTTATCTGCAACACTATTCTTAGGTGCCTCCCACATTCCTTCCATCCCCGAGTTAACCAGTATCAACATTATAACTAAAGCAGCTCTTCTCTCAGTCGTTTTTCTCTGAGTCCGAGCTTCGTACCCGCGGTTCCGTTATGACCAGCTTATGCATCTCATTTGAAAAAACTTTCTTCCACTAACGCTAGCCCTGGTTATTTGACACTTAGCACTCCCTATTGCATTTGCTGGCCTCCCACCACAACTATAGGCGCAGGAGCTGTGCCTGAATTTAAAGGGCCACTTTGATAGAGTGAATCATGGGGGTTAAAGTCCCCCCAACTCCTTAGAAAGAAGGGGATCGAACCCAACCTGAAGAGATCAAAACTCTTCGTGCTTCCTCTACACCACTTCCTAGTAAAGTCAGCTAAACAAGCTCTTGGGCCCATACCCCAACCATGTAGGTTAAAACCCTGCCTTTGCTAATGAACCCCTACATCTTGACCACCCTTCTATTTGGTTTGGGCCTAGGTACAACACTTACATTTGCAAGCTCGCACTGACTTCTCGCTTGAATAGGCCTCGAAATTAATACATTGGCCATTATTCCACTAATAGCCCAACATCACCACCCACGGGCAGTAGAAGCTACCACTAAATACTTTCTAGCACAAGCCACAGCAGCCGCCACCCTCCTGTTTGCAAGCACCACCAACGCCTGACTTACCGGCCAATGGGACATCCAACAGATGACCCATCCACTTCCGACTACGATAATTGTGATTGCCCTAGCACTAAAGATCGGACTGGCACCCATGCACTCTTGACTCCCAGAGGTTCTTCAGGGCTTAGACCTTACCACCGGGCTCATCCTATCGACCTGGCAGAAGCTTGCACCTTTTGCTCTTCTGCTGCAAATTCAAACAACCAACCCCACCCCCCTAATCATCATTGGTTTACTCTCTGCCCTTGTTGGCGGATGAGGGGGTCTTAACCAAACACAACTGCGTAAGGTCCTTGCCTACTCCTCAATTGCGCACCTTGGCTGAATAATACTTATCCTTCAATTTTCACCTCTCCTCAGCCTCCTTGCACTCCTCACGTACTTTACTATGACCTTTTCAGCATTTCTCATCTTTAAAGTAAACAAGGCAACCACTGTTAACGCACTCGCGATCTCCTGAGCAAAAACCCCCGCCCTCACAGCCCTGGCGCCTCTTGTTTTGCTTTCCCTAGGCGGACTTCCCCCACTTACCGGCTTCATGCCAAAGTGGTTTATTCTTCAAGAACTAACTAAACAGGATCTCCCAGCACTTGCTACCATCGCTGCATTGACTGCCCTTTTAAGCCTTTACTTCTACCTGCGTCTCTCATATGCAATAACCCTGACGATGTTCCCTAATAACCTCATTGGTGTTACCCCCTGGCGATTTTACTCCCCTCAATTTACCCTCCCCCTAGCGGTCTCAACTGCAGCAACTACCCTTCTTCTCCCACTAGCCCCTGCTGCCGTAGCACTCCTCATCACTTAGGGACTTAGGCTAGCATTTAGACCAACGGCCTTCAAAGCCGTCAGCGTGAGTGAAAATCTCTCAGTCCCTGTTAAGACTTGCGGGATATTATCCCACATCTTCTGCATGCAAAGCAGACACTTTAATTAAGCTAAAGCCTTTCTAGATAGGAAGGCCTTGATCCTACAAGATCTTAGTTAACAGCTAAGCGCCCAATCCAGCGAGCATCTATCTACTTTTTCCCGCCTAGTTAAGTTACTAAAGGCGGGAAAAAGCCCCGGCAGACAATTAGTCTACTTCTTTAGATTTGCAATCTAACATGTAACACCCCAGGGCTTGATAAGAAGAGGGCTTGCACCTCTGTCTATGGGTCTACAATCCACCGCTTAACTCAGCCATCCTACCTGTGGCAATCACACGTTGATTTTTCTCGACCAATCACAAAGACATCGGCACCCTCTATCTCGTATTTGGTGCCTGAGCCGGAATAGTGGGGACAGGCCTAAGTCTGCTCATTCGAGCAGAACTAAGCCAACCTGGGGCTCTCCTGGGAGACGACCAAATTTATAACGTAATCGTCACCGCACACGCCTTTGTAATAATTTTCTTTATAGTAATGCCAATTATGATTGGAGGGTTCGGAAACTGACTTATTCCATTAATAATTGGGGCCCCCGATATGGCCTTCCCTCGAATAAACAACATGAGTTTCTGACTTCTTCCCCCATCCTTTCTCCTTCTCCTGGCCTCTTCAGGCGTTGAAGCCGGGGCGGGAACAGGTTGAACCGTATACCCCCCATTAGCTGGGAACCTAGCACACGCCGGGGCATCCGTAGACCTCACAATCTTCTCTCTTCACCTTGCCGGAATTTCATCAATTCTGGGGGCAATCAACTTTATTACTACCATCATCAATATGAAACCAACAGCAGTCACTATGTACCAAATCCCACTATTTGTTTGAGCCGTACTAATTACCGCCGTTCTTCTTCTTCTTTCCCTACCCGTCTTAGCCGCTGGTATTACAATGCTACTAACAGACCGCAACCTAAACACAACCTTCTTTGACCCTGCTGGAGGAGGTGACCCCATCCTCTACCAGCATCTATTCTGATTCTTTGGTCACCCAGAAGTATACATTTTAATTTTACCAGGTTTCGGAATGATTTCCCATATTGTTGCATACTATGCAGGTAAGAAAGAACCCTTCGGCTATATAGGAATAGTCTGAGCTATGATAGCTATCGGACTCCTAGGCTTCATCGTATGGGCCCATCACATGTTTACAGTCGGAATAGACGTGGACACACGAGCCTACTTTACCTCAGCCACAATAATTATCGCCATCCCAACCGGCGTAAAAGTCTTTAGCTGACTGGCAACCCTCCACGGAGGAAGCATTAAATGAGAAACCCCACTTCTGTGAGCCCTAGGCTTTATTTTCCTATTCACGGTTGGAGGCCTAACTGGAATTGTCTTAGCTAACTCCTCTCTTGACATCGTTCTTCATGACACATATTATGTAGTAGCCCACTTCCACTATGTCTTATCTATGGGGGCTGTATTTGCAATCGTTGCCGCCTTCGTGCACTGATTCCCGCTATTTACAGGCTACACCCTTCACTCTACATGAACAAAAGTCCACTTTGGACTAATATTTGTAGGTGTCAATCTGACATTCTTCCCCCAACATTTCCTGGGTCTAGCGGGAATACCTCGACGGTATTCGGACTACCCAGATGCATACACCCTTTGAAATACTGTCTCATCCATCGGGTCACTAATGTCACTCGTCGCTGTGATTTTATTCTTATTTATTATTTGAGAAGCATTTACGGCCAAACGAGAAGTCGGGGCAGTAGAGCTAACTTCAACTAACATTGAATGACTTTACGGCTGCCCTCCACCCTATCACACATTTGAAGAGCCCGCATTCGTTCAAGTTCGTATAAATTCGAACGGCTAACGAGAAAGGGAGGAGTTGAACCCCCATCAATTGGTTTCAAGCCAACCACATAACCGCTCTGTCACTTTCTTCACAACACACCAATAAGATACTAGTAAAACGTTATAACACTGCCTTGTCAAGGCAGAATTGTGGGTTCAATCCCCGCGTATCTTAAAGCAATGGCACATCCATCACAACTGGGATTTCAGGACGCAGCTTCCCCCCTAATAGAAGAACTACTTCACTTCCACGATCACGCCTTAATAATTGTTATTCTCATCAGCACAATAGTACTATATATTATTGTGGCAATGGTCACGGCCCAATTAACCGACAAGCTTGTGTTAGACTCTCAAGAAATTGAAGTTATCTGAACAGTTCTTCCAGCTATTATTCTTATTCTCATCGCCCTCCCATCACTCCGAATTTTATACTTAATAGACGAAATTAACGATCCCCACCTGACAATCAAAGCCTTAGGCCACCAATGATACTGAAGCTACGAATACACAGACTACCAAGACCTCGGTTTTGACTCCTACATAATCCCAACTCAAGACCTAACCCCGGGACAATTCCGACTACTAGAGGCAGACCATCGAATGGTAATTCCTGTAGAATCCCCAATTCGAGTTCTTATTTCAGCTGAAGATGTCTTGCACTCCTGAGCAGTCCCTTCCCTGGGCGTAAAAGTAGACGCCGTACCTGGACGATTAAACCAAGCAACCTTTATTGTTAGCCGACCCGGCGTGTTCTACGGCCAATGCTCTGAAATTTGCGGGGCGAACCATAGCTTTATGCCCGTCGTTGTAGAGGCAGTCCCACTTGACCACTTTGAGAACTGGTCTTCGCTAATAATTGAAGACGCCTCGCTAAGAAGCTAATAAGTACAAGCGTTAGCCTTTTAAGCTAAAGACTGGTGCCTAACAACCACCCTTAGCGACATGCCTCAACTGAACCCCGCACCCTGATTTGCAATTTTGGTTTTCTCTTGAATAATCCTTTTAACTGTCATTCCCCCAAAAGTTTTAGCTCACACCTACCCTAATGAGCCAACCTCCCAAAGCACACAAAAACCTAAAACAGAACCCTGAAACTGACCATGATACTAAGCTTCTTTGACCAATTTATGTCCCCCGTATTCCTAGGTATCCCACTAATTGCACTTGCAATTACCCTGCCCTGAACACTCTTCCCGGCCCCTGTATCCCGCTGATTAAACAACCGCCTAATCTCACTTCAAGGGTGATTCATTAGCGGCTTTACCTCACAACTTCTTCTCCCCCTAAACCCCGGAGGGCACAAATGAGCACTTCTATTTGCCTCACTAATGCTCTATCTGATTTCTATTAACATGCTCGGACTCCTTCCATACACCTTCACACCCACAACTCAACTCTCGCTTAACCTCGGCCTTGCAGTCCCACTCTGATTAGCAACCGTCATTATCGGCATGCGAAACCAACCAACAGTTGCTCTAGGCCATCTTCTCCCAGAAGGAACCCCCACCCTCCTGATCCCGGTACTAATCATCATCGAAACAATTAGCCTATTTATTCGACCTCTCGCCCTTGGTGTTCGACTTACAGCAAACCTCACAGCAGGCCACCTGCTTATTCAACTCATTGCAACGGCTGCCTTCGTCCTTCTCCCACTTATACCTGTTGTTGCTATTTTAACAACAACAGTTCTTTTCCTCCTCACCCTGCTAGAAGTAGCCGTTGCTATAATTCAAGCCTATGTCTTTGTATTACTCCTAAGCCTCTACCTACAAGAAAACGTCTAATGGCCCATCAAGCACACCCATACCACATAGTCGACCCTAGCCCATGACCCCTTACGGGGGCTATTGCTGCCCTATTGATAACATCTGGCCTTGCTATCTGATTCCACTTCCACTCTACAACGCTAATAACTATCGGAACAGTTCTTCTTATTTTAACAGTCTTCCAGTGATGACGTGATGTCGTTCGAGAAGGCACATTTCAAGGGCACCATACCCCTCCTGTTCAAAAAGGCCTCCGATACGGAATAATCTTATTTATTACCTCCGAAGTTCTCTTCTTCTTAGGCTTCTTCTGGGCCTTTTACCACTCAAGCCTGGCACCTACGCCGGAACTAGGCGGCTTCTGACCACCAGCAGGCATTACCCCCTTAGACCCATTTGAAGTCCCACTTCTAAACACAGCAGTCCTACTTGCCTCTGGTGTAACTGTCACATGAGCGCATCATAGCATCATAGAAGGAAAACGAAAGCAAGCTATCCAATCTCTTGCTCTAACAATCTTACTCGGGGGGTACTTCACCTTCCTCCAGGGTCTTGAGTACCACGAGGCCCCCTTCACTATTGCAGACGGGGTTTACGGCGCAACATTCTTTGTTGCCACCGGCTTCCACGGGCTTCACGTTTTAGTTGGCTCCTCTTTCTTAGCCGTCTGTCTACTTCGCCAAATTCTCCACCATTTTACATCAGACCACCACTTTGGGTTTGAAGCAGCCGCATGATACTGACACTTCGTAGACGTCGTCTGACTCTTCCTCTATATCTCTATTTACTGATGAGGATCTTAATCTTCCTAGTATCAAATCTAGTATAAGTGACTTCCAATCACCTGGTCTTGGTTAAAATCCAAGGGAAGATAATGAGCCTTCTTCTAACCATCATTACAATTACCGCCCTCCTCTCAACGGTACTTGCCATTGTATCTTTTTGACTCCCCCAAATTACACCAGACCATGAGAAACTCTCACCATACGAATGTGGCTTTGACCCCATGGGTTCCGCCCGACTACCTTTCTCACTACGATTTTTTCTCATCGCAATCCTCTTTCTTCTCTTCGACTTAGAGATTGCACTTCTTCTTCCCCTACCTTGGGGAGACCAACTAGCATCGCCCCTACTTACATTTACCTGAGCTACAGCCGTCCTGTCCCTTCTAACCCTTGGCCTCATTTACGAGTGAATACAAGGGGGCCTAGAATGGGCTGAATAGGTGGTTAGTCTAAGAAAAACATTTGATTTCGGCTCAAAAACTTGTGGTTTAAATCCGCAACCGCTTAATGACCCCCACACACTTTGCCTTCTCCTCAGCCTTCTTTCTAGGTTTAACAGGCCTGGCATTCCACCGGTTTCACCTCCTCTCCGCCCTATTGTGCCTTGAAGGGATAATACTATCCCTATTTGTTGCCCTCTCCCTATGAACACTCCAACTGGACTCAACTAACTTTTCAGCATCTCCCATGCTCCTCCTTGCATTTTCAGCCTGCGAAGCAAGCGCCGGGCTCGCCCTTCTAGTTGCCACTGCCCGAACCCACGGGACGGACCGACTACAAAGCCTAAACCTCCTCCAATGCTAAAAATTCTAATCCCAACATTCATGCTAATTCCAACAGCCTGACTACTTAAACCTAGCTGACTGTGACCCATAACTTTGTTGTACAGCTTCTGCATTTCCCTAATTAGCCTCTCGTGACTAAAAAACCTCTCGGAGACCGGCTGATCCTCACTTAACCTGTTCATGGCCACCGACTCCCTGTCAACCCCCCTCCTCGTTCTTACATGCTGGCTTCTCCCATTAATGATTTTGGCAAGCCAGAAACACACGGCTTCCGAACCACTCGGCCGGCAACGCATGTACATTACACTTCTCGCCTCACTCCAATTTTTTTTAATCTTAGCATTTAGCGCCACCGAACTAGTAATATTTTACGTTATATTTGAGGCTACTCTCATTCCCACACTTATTATCATTACCCGCTGAGGTAACCAAACCGAACGCTTAAATGCGGGGACCTACTTCCTCTTCTATACACTGGCGGGCTCGCTTCCTCTTCTTGTCGCCTTACTCTTACTCCAAAACACATCCGGGACTCTCTCACTATTAACCCTTCACTACGGAGACCCCCTAGCCCTCTCGTCCTATGCAGACAAATTATGATGAGCAGGCTGTCTTTTAGCCTTCTTAGTTAAGATACCACTTTATGGCGTCCATCTGTGACTCCCTAAAGCACACGTTGAGGCCCCAATTGCAGGCTCAATAATCCTTGCAGCTGTTTTACTTAAACTCGGGGGTTACGGCATAATTCGCATAATAACAATATTAGAACCTCTAACTAAAGAGCTTAGTTATCCATTCATTATCTTTGCACTCTGAGGTGTAATCATGACTGGCTCAATTTGTCTACGTCAAACAGATCTTAAGTCCCTAATTGCCTACTCATCCGTCAGCCACATGGGTCTGGTAGCTGGCGGAATTCTTATTCAATCACCCTGAGGTCTCACAGGGGCACTTACACTTATGATTGCACATGGTCTTACCTCCTCAGCCCTGTTCTGCCTCGCAAACACAAACTATGAACGGACTCACAGCCGTACAATGGTCCTGGCACGAGGACTTCAGGTGGCTTTACCCCTAATGGCCACTTGATGATTTATCTCTAGCCTAGCCAACCTCGCCTTGCCACCACTACCTAACCTCATGGGGGAACTCATGATTATTACTTCTCTTTTCAACTGATCCTGATGAACCCTAGCATTAACGGGGTCCGGCACTCTTATTACAGCCGGTTACAGCCTCTACATGTTCTTGATGACTCAACGAGGCCCTCTCCCAACCCATGTTATTGCACTTGAACCATCACACACCCGAGAGCACCTTCTTATTGCACTTCATCTTATTCCTCTTATCCTTCTCGTGCTTAAGCCCGAACTGATCTGAGGTTGAACTGCCTGTAGGTATAGTTTTAACAAAAACATTAGATTGTGATTCTAGAAATAAGGGTTAAAATCCCTTTTCCCACCGAGAGAGGCTCGCAGCAATGGGAACTGCTAATTCCCACGACCTTGGTTGGACCCCCAGGCTCACTCGAGGTGCTCCTAAAGGATAACAGCTCATCCGTTGGTCTTAGGAACCAAAAACTCTTGGTGCAAATCCAAGTAGCAGCTATGCACCCCACCTCCCTAATGATTTCATCAAGCTTGGTTACAATCTTTGCATTACTAGCCTACCCCCTGGTCACCACAATTCGTCCCACACCCCGGGGCCCTCAATGGGCAACATCGCATGTCAAAACAGCTGTAAAAATAGCCTTCTTTGTTAGCCTCTTACCCCTCGCCCTATTTCTTAATGAAGGTGCGGAAACAATTGTCACTAATTGGACCTGAATAAACACAAACACCTTCGACATTAACATTAGTCTAAAATTTGACTTTTATTCAATTATTTTTACACCGATCGCCCTTTACGTCACTTGATCTATTCTAGAATTTGCATCATGATATATGCACGCCGACCCGCACGTGAACCGCTTTTTTAAATATCTTCTGACGTTTTTAATTGCCATGATCATTCTAGTAACCGCAAACAACATATTTCAACTCTTTATCGGTTGGGAGGGCGTAGGGATCATGTCGTTTCTTCTCATCGGATGATGATACGGACGGGCGGACGCCAACACTGCAGCACTTCAAGCAGTACTATATAACCGGGTTGGGGACATCGGACTTATCTTCGCCATAGCTTGAATGGCGACAAACCTGAATTCGTGAGAAATACAACAAATCTTTGCAACCTCCAAAGACATGGACTTAACTTACCCCCTTCTCGGACTAATCGTCGCAGCAACTGGGAAGTCAGCTCAGTTTGGACTCCACCCTTGGCTGCCCTCAGCTATGGAGGGTCCTACACCGGTATCTGCCCTACTTCATTCTAGCACTATGGTCGTTGCCGGCATTTTCCTGCTGGTGCGAATGAGCCCCCTTCTGGAAAATAACCCGACTGCCCTCACAACCTGCCTCTGTCTCGGTGCCCTTACGACACTATTTACTGCAACTTGTGCACTCACGCAGAATGATATTAAAAAAATCGTCGCATTCTCTACATCCAGCCAGCTTGGACTTATAATGGTAACCATTGGACTAAACCAGCCCCAGCTAGCATTTCTTCACATCTGTACACATGCCTTCTTTAAAGCCATGCTATTTCTTTGCTCAGGGTCTATCATTCATAGCCTAAACGACGAGCAAGACATCCGGAAAATGGGGGGTATACACCACCTTGCACCTTTTACATCATCTTGTTTGACAATTGGTAGCCTCGCACTCACAGGCACCCCTTTCTTAGCCGGTTTCTTCTCTAAAGATGCCATCATCGAAGCACTGAACACATCCCACCTAAACGCCTGAGCCCTAACCCTTACCCTCCTGGCCACATCTTTTACAGCAATCTACAGCTTCCGAGTTATTTTCTTCGTGCCTATGGGCCATCCCCGGTTTAGCCCACTTTCCCCTATCAACGAAAACAACCCAGCAGTAATTAACCCACTTAAGCGACTAGCATGAGGCAGTATCATTGCAGGACTACTCATCACCTCAAATATTACGCCCCTAAAAACACCTGTTATATCCATACCTCCTCTTCTTAAACTAGCCGCCCTCGCGGTTACAATCCTGGGCCTACTCGTTGCTATAGAACTCGCCATGTTAACCAACAAACAATTTAAGTCAACCCCCGTCTTAAACGTACACAACTTCTCCAATATACTAGGTTTCTTCCCTGCCGTAGTACATCGCCTGACCCCTAAGTTGGGCCTGGTCCTCGGCCAAGACATCGCTAACCAGATAGTGGATCAAACCTGGCTGGAGAAAGCAGGCCCCAAAGCCGTTGTATCCTCCAACCTGCCCCTGGTTTCTTCTACAAGTAATATTCAGCGAGGAATAATCAAGACGTACCTTACTCTTTTCCTTTTAACACTGGCCCTTATAATCCCAACACTCATCCCCTAAACCGCTCGCAACGCCCCTCGGCTTAAACCACGAGTTAACTCAAGGACCACAAACAAAGTAAGGAGCAACACCCACGCACTAATGATTAATAACCACCCCCCGGAAGAGTATATTAAAGCCACCCCTCCAATATCACCCCGGAAGACGGAAAATTCCGCTAACTCATCTACTAAAACCCAAGACGACTCATACCACCCACCTCAAAACATACCAGAGACTAGTACAACCCCCGCCACATAAACAACCCCATATACCATTACCGACCAGCTACCTCAGCTCTCGGGGTACGGCTCAGCAGCTAACGCTGCTGAATATGCAAATACAACTAGCATCCCGCCTAAGTAAATTAGAAAAAGGACTAAGGACAAAAAGGGCCCCCCATGCCCGACTAATACACCACACCCCATGCCAGCTACCACAACCAACCCCAAAGCAGCAAAATAGGGGGACGGGTTAGAAGCAACTGCAACTAACCCCAACACAAGAGAAAATAAAACTAAATATATAACAAAAGTCATAATTCCTGCCAGGACTTTAACCAGGACTAATGGCTTGAAAAACCACCGTTGTTATTCAACTACAAGAACCCTAATGGCCAGTCTCCGTAAATCCCACCCCCTTCTTAAAATCGCAAACGATGCTTTAGTTGACCTCCCAGCCCCCTCCAACATCTCTGTCTGATGAAACTTTGGTTCTCTTTTAGGCCTCTGTTTAGTAACCCAAATTGCTACCGGCTTATTCCTAGCCATACACTACACATCTGACATTGCTACCGCTTTCACCTCCGTTGCACACATCTGCCGGGACGTCAACTACGGCTGACTTATCCGAAGCATTCATGCCAACGGCGCATCATTCTTTTTCATTTGCATTTACCTTCATATCGGCCGAGGACTCTACTACGGCTCTTACCTGTATAAGGAAACATGAACTATCGGGGTTGTTCTTTTACTTCTCGTAATAATGACCGCTTTCGTTGGTTACGTTCTCCCTTGAGGACAAATATCATTTTGAGGTGCAACCGTCATCACCAATCTATTATCTGCCGTCCCCTACGTCGGGGGCACACTCGTCCAATGAATCTGAGGTGGCTTTTCCGTAGACAATGCCACCCTCACCCGGTTCTTTGCGTTCCACTTCCTCTTCCCATTTATCATCGCGGCCGCAACAGTGATTCATCTTCTCTTTCTCCACGAAACTGGTTCGAACAACCCCACTGGGCTAAACTCAGACTCTGACAAAGTCCCCTTCCATCCCTACTTCACGTACAAGGACCTCTTAGGCTTTGCGGTACTCCTCACTGCACTTGCTTCGCTCGCCCTATTTTCCCCCAACCTATTGGGAGACCCAGACAACTTCACACCTGCAAACCCGCTCGTCACTCCCCCTCATATCAAGCCAGAATGATACTTCCTCTTTGCCTATGCCATTCTTCGCTCGATTCCAAACAAGCTTGGAGGCGTACTTGCCCTCTTATTCTCCATTCTCGTTCTTATGCTCGTTCCCTTTCTCCACACCTCTAAGCAACGAAGCCTGATATTTCGTCCTGTGACACAATTCCTATTCTGATCTCTAGTAGCTGACGTAATGATTCTCACATGAATTGGAGGAATACCCGTAGAACACCCCTTCGTTATCATTGGACAAGTAGCATCTCTCATCTACTTTTCCCTTTTCCTAGTCCTAATCCCAACAGCAGGCTGAATGGAAAATAAAGTCCTTGGATGAAAATGCACTAGTAGCTCAGCGTCCAGAGCCCCAGTCTTGTAAACTGACCGTCGGAGGTTAAAATCCTCCCTACTGCTTCAAAGAAAGGAGATTTCAACTCCTACCCCTAACTCCCAAAGCTAGGATTCTAGCACTAAACTATTCTTTGCGCCACAATACATGTACATGAAGGTTTTCATGTACATGTATGTAATAACACCATATATTTATAGTAACCATTTTATATAATGAACTAGGACATTCATGTATAATAACCTAATCTAGTAATAAAGCACTCATTCATCAACAATTTTTACCAAGGTAGACTAGAACCTAAACAAGCACTCACCTTACATTAGTGAAAGTCCAGGACCAGTCGATACTTAAGACCGAACACAACACTCATCTGTCGAGTTATACCAAGACTCAAAATCTCTTCACGTCAAAATGCGATGTAGTAAGAGCCTACCAACCGGTGATTTCTAAATGATAACGGTTATTGAAGGTGAGGGACAAAAATTGTGGGGGTTTCACTCCGTGATTTATTCCTGGCATTTGGTTCCTACTTCAGGGCCACAAACCGATTTATTCCCCACACTTTCATCGACGCTTACATAAGTTAATGTTGATAATACATACGACTCGTTACCCAGCAAGCCGGGCGTTCACTCCAGCGGGTAAGGGGTTCTCTTTTTTTTTTTCCTTTCACTTGGCATTACAGAGTGCATCCAGCCAACCGAAACGTTCAAAGGGTGAGCACTTTTCTTGCACTCGTCGTACATTGTATCCATGTAATAAAACTTTATTAGAAGAATAACATCAATAGATATCATGTGCATAAGGATGTGCTTGTTTATTCTATCTTCTCTAGGATACCCCCTTTTTCGCGCGCGAAAACCCCCCCTACCCCCCTAAACCCCTGAAGTTGCTAAGACCCTGAAAACCCCCCGGAAACAGGACAAACCTCTGGCGGCTTAGAAAGATGGCTATATTTCAACCCTAAAATAACGGTGACCTACCCCAGACTTTCCAATTATTGTAATAATGTTAATATTTCAACCCTAAAATAACGGTGACCTACCCCAGACTTTCCAATTATTGTAATAATGTTAATATTTCAACCCTAAAATAACGGTGACCTACCCCAGACTTTCCAATTATTGTAATAATGTTAATATTTCAACCCTAAAATAACGGTGACCTACCCCAGACTTTCCAATTATTGTAATAATGTTAATATTTCAACCCTAAAATAACGGTGACCTACCCCAGACTTTCCAATTATTGTAATAATGTTAATATTTCAACCCTAAAATAACGGTGACCTACCCCAGACTTTCCAATTATTGTAATAATGTTAATATTTCAACCCTAAAATAACGGTGACCTACCCCAGACTTTCCAATTATTGTAATAATGTTAATATTTCAACCCTAAAATAACGGTGACCTACCCCAGACTTTCCAATTATTGTAATAATGTTAATATTTCAACCCTAAAATAACGGTGACCTACCCCCCCCGAGCAGTCCAACTATTGGCTTCTTCATGATCAAAATACTATTATTTAGATTATTTCAAGTATTTCCGATCTTACCCCAACTTCGAAGGTTACAAAACAAAGCCTCAAGGGGCCGTACTACTGATCGACAAAACGAAGGTCCTACTGAAGCTAAGTCCCCCGTGGGGTCATCAGTAAAGTATTTACCT